GAGTGAGACGTAATCAAGATAGGATCAGAATCATGAAAATTGGAGTGAGTGCTGACGTGTTCCGACGGGGGACTTAATGAAATAGGAGAAGAAGGTTCATTTAAATAACAAGTTATATCTTTTCTTTTGCTGGGGGAATCGTTACTGACAGTTCCGGCCCGAAAGAGCCATTGAAGTCGGAACATAAAAATAAGTTGAATTGTGGAAGAATCCATAACTCCATTTTTTTTATTCCAGTAAAGTAAGTCAATCGATAAAAGGAAAAACAAAGAATAATAAGAAATGACACTCCTGTCATAGGAATGGAAATAGCCCTTCTTGCTGCTTCAATAACAAGTATTTTTGTTTTCAAATCAGATAAATCATTTGATCTATGATTCATTGGAACAAAACAAGGAATGGCCTGGCTAGGTATAGGTACTGGCCAGGCCGGGGGAATAAAAGAACCTTTCGTACGAAATCAAAGAGGTACTCTTTCTATTGGAGATATCTGTTTCGAATCCTTATCTAAATGCAATTGCTGATAAAATTCGTATATATATAGAATAAAGAAAAGAAAGATAAAGAAAAGAATAAAGAAAAGAAAGATAAAGAAAAACTTTTATCAATCTTTACTTCCCGCGTCACATATGAATTATCCTTTTGTAATTGGGAGAGATGGCTGAGTGGACTAAAGCGACGGATTGCTAATCCGTTGTACGAGTTATTCGTACCGAGGGTTCGAATCCCTCTCTCTCCGTTCCCTCTGATCACTTGAGAGTTATCTTTCGAATTCGAAAAAATCTCGAGCCCTTGTTATCTTAGTTAAATGTATGGAATAGAGAAAATCATAAGAAAATTCAGAAATCAAGCAACGAAAAACTTCTGATTTTTTTATTTTATTCCTCGCGTCCAGGATTACGTCCTGGATCATTAGATAGGAATCCGAAGATGAAGAGAGAAACAAAGAATATCACTACTGTGTAAACGAAGAGTTTGAGAGTAAGCATTACACAATCTCCAAGATCATTTTTGGGGGAAATAAGGGAATAGATTCTCTATTTTTGTACCACATATCCCATTTTGACACCAAGAAATGGAGTGGTTTCTAGAAAAGAAAGGAATTTGCAGGAATTCCTTTGGAATAAGATTCTGATTCCTTCGTTACCAAAATGATCTTTCATACCCACAATTAGGTATTGTGAGGGACCATACATAAGGTCTTTGAACTCCGGAAAGTCAGAATGAGAAAATGAGGTGATCCAGATTCATCGCGGCTATCCAAAAGAATTTCAATGTTTGAATCGAGAGTTCATAATGTAAGATTTATCTGATCTTATCAATTGTTAGAATAGAATTTTTCCTTTTTTAGCGAATCAATCATGAATGTTTCTAGGACAGTATTAAAGATCTCATCGAAAACTTACAGCAGCTTGCCAAACAAGGGCTAAGAGAAAAAAGAGTACAGGTATGACTGGCATAACATCTACGATTGGATTGAAAAAAGCATAAGCCTCGGGTAATTTGGCGAAGAAAAAGCTACTCGAATGAAGGGCAGAATTAATACAGATACAGATCAAACTAAAGATATTAAGCATAACAAAAATTTCGCTCTTGTGGAGAATTTCATTATTAGTGAGTTGGGGAAAAATAAAGAAAGAAGAGAAGATAGGCCAAACAAAAAATCCTTCTTTTTCTTTGAACTTCCCCAATCAAAAATCCTTCAATTCTCAAATGAGAATAGAAGGAATCATACTTTCATACAATATCTTAATTGAATTATAGATAATGATCAATGAATTTCTTTTGATTCTACATCTACACGTGTCGAATCCTAGCAACAACCTATTCCATAGATATTTGGGCTGGAATTGACGAACAACCAATATCCATATTAGTGTTATTAGTGTCAAATAGAAATCTCAATGGGGCGTGGCCAAGCGGTAAGGCAACGGGTTTTGGTCCCGTTACTCGGAGGTTCGAATCCTTCCGTCCCAGACCGATTCTATCAGAACAAAGATTGTGCTCTTTTCTTTAACAATCCTCTGTTTAAGAGTGTAATGTTGGATACAATGGGATCCAATCTTTCTTTCTGATTTCTAATGATTCTTCTCTGAATCATATCCTACCTTTCGATCCTGTTTCTGTTTCTCACAAACAGAAACAGAATCGAGTGTCAATGACACGTGGATGGAAATAAATATCTTTTTGATATAGGTAGGATGGGAACAAAGATCAAAGTTCCATTCAAAAAAAAAAAGATTGGGTGGCCATTCAGCGTATGCCCGCCTCCCCCCCGCTCATATTCATATTGAAGTTAGTTAGTCATTTAGAGAAACTTTATGCCCCCTATTTATCAAATTTGGATTCCCACATGATGCATTCTGAGTCGACATGCGGAAGAAAGGTAAAGTAAATAGGGGTAAATGACTAATTTTATGTGGATCCTGAATTCTAAACAGGAGGAGTTCTTGGTACTAATTCCATCACTGGGATTAAAGCTCCTAAGACTGGGGTGGGGCAAAATAAAATAGAAACAACGAATTAATCTGGACCCATTCGGCTTTGTACCTATACAAGATGGTATAGCACCCCATAAGAGGATCTTTTTTTGATTGGCTTTGAGTATGATTCATGATCCCCATAGAATTCGTGTAGATACGAGTTAATTAGCAAAGGAAGGTATCAATTTCAATCAATATCTGTGTCATCCGGATCTCATTAACAAACAATAAAGTTCAATACGAAACAGATGTATTTTCTTTGGACTTAATTGCTTTTATTTTGCATCAGGCTCCAATGAATAATTGGAAATCAATGTAACGATGGGGGGGGATTCATAGATTCCATTCACTTTAGTTTATCTTTATGGAAATGGAAAAATTTCTGAACCTGAAATAAAGCAAAATCCGTAGAAAATGAACCATGCCCATATGTAGTTTTATTGTTCTATTTCAGTGACACCGGTATTTCGGTTTCGGTTTCGGTTAAAAAGATTTGTGATCTCTTAAATATACACGATGACCCCCGGTGACAATTGTTCGGTGTATCTGATGGATACGGAAAGGTCATACTCCTACGATTTGGATTTTCTCAATCAGATGAAAGAATAGCGACCTTAATCTTATCTTCCATGAGCTCTTTTCTATCCATCCCCATGAAAACAACTAAATTGGATTTTTTTCTCGACCCATCCATCTGATTTAAATCATTGATGATTCAATTGGAAAAGAAACATGGATTTCTCTTATGATGATCGAATTCGCGTCTCTTTAATCAATGAGATATCTGCTAAACTTTTTAGTTACTCGTTGTGATTGTGCCGACTTGTTGATTTGATTGATTTAGAGATCAAATTAAATTCAGTCTTTACAGGAAAACTTATTTATAGTAATGATAATGATGTCGAAGTAGGAAATTCTTGAAACCATTTTCTTTTTTATGATTCCTTACCTTATAAATCCTCGCTATTCGAAGAAGTGTGAGATTGGTGAATCTATCCTATCGAGTCACTTGCGACCTTTCCGGTTCATTAGAATAGCTTATTTGGTTAATGACTCATTTTATTTTGTTCCAGTATTGGTAATTCCAGTATTGGTAATCGAATTAAAGACTCGTCTTTAGTTTAGTTGTTCGAGAAAGAATTGGAATTGGATCTTTCATGATTGATCGTCCCGAACAATATAACAATATGTTGAAGATGTAGATGTAAATAAGTGTTAAGCAACTCATTTCTTCGTGTTTTTTATAAATGTGTTTCATTCCTATAACAGAATATGGGTTAATTTGGCTTTTTGCTGAGATTTCCCCAGAGAAATACCTATTCATACATATATAAAAATAAAGTATGGACTACTATGCACCGATGGAGCCAATGACTATTCATGATTCCATATTGAATCAATTCCATACCGGTCCAAATTAGAGGAATGTTATGGTAAAACTTCGTTTGAAACGATGTGGTAGAAAGCAACGTGCGACTTGAAGGACATGATCGGCTGTGGATTCTTGCATCCACCATTTTTTTATATATCAATGAAGATGCTCTTGGCTCGACATAGTTTGTTCTGTGCCACCAGGACCCCATTTGGGGGGGTTGTAAATAGTACATGATGGAGCTCGAGCATAAATTCTTGATTCATTTATCAGAGGGAAGGATCTAGGGTTAGTGCCAGTCAATAAGTTGGAACAACTTCGTAAGTATATCTTCGATATAGAAATCGCAAATTCGAACAAGTTTCAAATAAAAAAGCAAAAAAGGGAAAATTTGTCGGAATTGGTAAAACTATTTCGATCAAAAGTGTATCACAGGGGAATCAACCATTTGTATGATTCTTCAATAGAAAGAACAAAAGGTATGTTGCTGCCATTTTGAAACAATTAAGGATCACCGAAGTAATGTCTAAACCCAATGATTCAAAGCAAAGATAAAGGATACCGGAACAAGGAAACGCCATTTTCAATTGTCTCAATAACTAGATCAGAATGAGAAAGGAAAATTGATTCTAGACGAGACAAACAAAAGAGGTTAGAGACGGCTCAATAAATGTCTAAGGATTTCCCTTCGAGCTCTTTGAGAATTACCCAACTTGAGTTATGAGTACGAATGAGATTTCTTTTTTTTTTTTTATTCCTTCCAAAAAAAAAACGACTCAAATCCTAATCTAATTGATGATTTTATGGATCCATTTGCCACTATATACAATACATAAATTCGAATCATTCTTTCTCGAGCCGTACGAGGAGAAAACCTCCTATACGTTTCTAGGGGGGGCATTGTTCATCTATATCTATCCCAATGAGCCATCTATCGAATCGTTGCAATTGATGTTCGATCCCGAAGAGAAGGAAGAGATCTTCGTAAAGTGGGTTTTTACGATCCGATAAAGAACCAAACTTATTCAAATGTTCCTGCTATTCTATATTTCCTTGAAAAAGGCGCTCAACCTACAGGAACTGTTCATGATATTTCAAAGAAGGCGGAAGTATTTAAGGAACTTCGAATTAATCAAACGAAATAAAATTTATGAAATAGAAAAAAAAGATTGAGTGAAATAACTGGCAATTGAGGGGATTGCCATCAATCAGATGGTTTTCGTTGGAACTCTACGAATAAATAAGGGATCAATCTTGCTATTGTTTGTACTTCTATTGAAAACCAGAGATTTTTTTCCTACTTCTTCTTTATTTATTCCCCCCCACACACTTCATTTCTTATCTATGTAGTGCCAATCCAACACAAGTCTTTATTTTCTTTATTTCATTTTTTTTCTCAAAATTCAATTTATATTGACAATGGTGTATCGATCAAATATAATTCGATCGTGGATAAATAGATCTATTTATCTACGTCCCATAAGTTTGTTTCTTTACTTCACTAGGTTCGCCGGATTCACTGTGACACAAGAAGTATCTTCTTAAAGATAATGAAAAAAAAAATGATCAAAACAGGAGGGTCCACAAATTTTTACATCTATCTATATTTATCCGTGAATCCGTTGTATTTGAATCTGATCTGAACATTTTGATGTTCATAATTGATCATCAAATGTTTCTTTTCGATTTGTTGCTAGTTCAATGTTTTGATGGGGTAGGGCAATCCAATCTCTTTATTTATTTATTTATTTTTTTGATTCCGATCGTATCTACACACCATATTTATACGGGTTGCTAACTCAACGGTAGAGTACTCGGCTTTTAAGTGCGGCTAGGATCTTTTACACATTTGGATGAAGCAACAGATTCGTCCATACCATTGGTATGGTTTGTAAGACCACGACTGATCCTGAAAGGGAATGAATGGAAAAAACAGCATGTCGTATCAATGGAGAACTCTGAGAATACTTCCTGGGTCGGTAAAAAATCTTGTTTTGATTCTTGGAACGGTACCAAATCAATTCACAGTTTGGTCGAGTGAATAAATGGATAGAGCCCTAATGGCTCCAATTATAAGGAAACCAAAAGCAACGAGCTCGGTTCATAATTCGAATGATTACCCGATCTAATTAGACGTTAAAAATAGATTAGTGCCTGATGCGGGAAAGGGTTCTCCTGTGAGTGGATCATCGATTCCTTTTTTTTTCATGAATCCTAACTATTAACTATTCTTTCTCTATTATGGAGTGGGGACGAATGTGTAGAAGAAACGGTATACTGATAAAGAGAATTTCTTCCAAAGTCAAAAGAGCGATCGGGTTGCAAAAATAAAGGATTTCTAACCATCTCTTGTAACTATAACGAACACAAACAAATTGGATGGAAAGAGAGAGGATCCGTTCATTGGACTCTCCGTCTCCGGGGTATCTATTCTTTTCTTACTATATACCCTGTTCTGACCGTATCGCACTATGTATCATTTGATAACCCAAGAAATCCTCCGTGCCTTTGTATAATTTCAAATGGAGGAATTACAAGGATATTTAGAAATAGATAGATCTAGGCAACAACACTTCCTATATCCGCTTCTATTTCAGGAGTATATCTACGCACTTGCTCATGATCATGGTTTAAATGGATCGATTTTTTACGAACCTATGGAAAATTTCGGTTATGACAATAAATCCAGTTCACTAATTGTGAAACGTTTAATTACTCGAATGCATCAACAGAATCATTTGATTCTTTCGGTTAATGATTCCAACGAATCTATTTTCGTTGGGCACAACAAGAATTTTTCTTTTCAAATGGTATCAGAGGGTTTTGCAGTCATTATGGAAATTCCATTCTCGCTGCGATTAGTATCTTCCCTAGAAGAAAAAGAAATAGCAAAATCTCATAATTCACGATCTATTCATTCAATATTTCCCTTTTTCGAGGACAAATTATCACATTTAAATCATGTGTCAGATATACTAATACCTCATCCCATCCATCTGGAAATCTTGGTTCAAACCCTTCACTGCTGGATACAAGATGCCCCCTCTTTGCATTTATTGCGATTCTTTCTCCACGAGTATCGTAATTCGAATAGTCTCATTACTCCAAAGAAATCCATTTCTCTTTTTTCAAAAGAGAATCAAAGATTCTTCTTGTTACTATATAATTCTCATGTATATGAATGTGAATCCGTATTAGTGTTTCTCCGTAAACAATCTTCTCATTTACGATCAACATCCTCTGGAACTTTTCTTGAGCGAACACATTTCTATGGAAAAATAGAACATCTTGTAGTAGTGCTTCGTAATGATTTTCAGAAGACCCTATGGTTGTTCAAGGACCCTTTCATGCATTATGTCAGATATCAAGGAAAATCCATTCTGGCTTCAAAGGGGACTCATCTTCTGATGAAGAAATGGAAATCTCACCTTGTCCATTTTTGGCAGTGTCATTTTTACTTGTGGTCTCTACCGGACAGGATCCATATAAACCAATTATACAATCATTTCTTATATTTTCTGGGCTATCTTTCAAGTGTACGACTAAACACTTCGGTGGTAAGGATTCAAATGCTAGAGAATTCATTTCTAATAGATACTTCTATTAATAAATTCGAGACCCTAGTCCCAATTATTCCTCTGATTG